ATCTTTCCGTTCATTTTAAAACTTCCATAATCCCTTCCCGAACCAAACATGAATCTTTCGATTCATTTGGCTCTCACGCTCAATTACTTAGAGTCAATTCTCATTTTTTATGAATGTAATGAGCCTATCCTCTCTTCTTTATTCAAAGTCCAAAAAAAGGAAAAAACGAATCTAATGCAAAACCAAAATACTTCGAGGACTCTTCTGACAAAATAAAAATATGTAATTGTCAACAAAGTTGTTTCTTTTTTTTTTCTTCAGTTCAAATCCAAACAATTCTTCTTACTTATACATAAGGCATAGGTCGTCAATTCTGCATTGGCTAAAAGAGGGAAAATTCCCTTTTTTAGAATAAGTGATTCAAATCATTTTATCGAGATGAGTGTTCTATATTGATAAAATATTCATTTTTAAACCACCTCTATATTAACTATAGTGGTAGAAAGAGTACCATGTTGCGCCTAGACTTCAAACGGTTTGCTTTAACCATCTTAACAGCCCCTCATTATTGGTTGCTAGAGAATCAAAGTGGATTTGCCAATTAATCACGAAATGCTATGGTTCTTACATATAATTTCTTAAGAAGTAATTCGCGAGATTATGCACCTTCCTTTCCTAGTTATAACGGAAAGGAAAAAAGGGTACAGCTGATTGGATCCAGCCTATTTTTGAAATAAACAACTCACACACACTCCCTTTCCAAAAAAGATCAAGACACCAATCACTATACTTAGATTTATTGGATTTGTTGCTAAAATATCGGTATTAAATCCGAAACTCCCGGCAGATGACCAGTGGCCCAAAGAAACGAAAGAATCGGTTACATTTTTCATATAATCTCCTCTTGACTAAAAAATCGACCAGAGTTCTTTTTCTATCACTTATTTATTATTTTTTTTTTAGTCTTTTTGAAATTTGAAATCGAGTCAAAAAATATTCGAGTTATAAAGATAAAGTATGAACTACTCCTTGATTGTTGCAACACCTCATAAAAAGAGTTTCGCTTGACTACGAACGGGAAGGATGAAAGAGAGTCGGTATGCTAATTCCTCATCTGCAAATCAGCCCTTCCCGTAGGTTATTTTCTCAACGAATAAGGAATTGTAGGAGGGAAATCTTGATTTAATTTGAAAAAGCAAACGACAAGTCCAAGGCAATAAAATAGGAAAAATATGTGTTTTTCGAAAATTAAACAAAAGGATTCGCAAATAAAAGTGCTAATGCTACAACCAATCCATAAATCGTTAAAGCTTCCATAAAAGCTAAACTAAGCAATAGAGTACCTCGTATTTTTCCCTCTGCCTCGGGCTGTCTCGCGATACCCTCTACGGCTTGACCCGCAGCAGTCCCTTGACCAACTCCAGGTCCAATAGAAGCAAGCCCTACAGCCAATCCAGCAGCAATAACAGAAGCAGCAGAAATCAGTGGATTCATGATAAGTTCCTCGTACCAACAAAAAGAAATGGTTAGTGATACAATCAGCCAATGAATTATGACTTAATTATTCCATCGATAGGATTCATCTAGTGGAAGTAACTAAGAACTTCGAATTTAAGTAAGAATATTATTGAATAATCCGAACTACTTCGACATCTCTTTTTTCGTTTATATCCACAGAGTTTTTATGAATTCATAGAACTTTCGTTCTTCCATTTCTTGGTTCCGAACTCTTATTTCAATTCTTTCATCTTTTCTTGATTTCATCTCTTTATTCAGCCAATTCACAGCCACAACGATACGAAAGGACTTCTATTTGAACCCACACACGGTAGTAGGGAAAATGAAATATATCTTTAGTTCATATATAACTAGTCAATATCTAATATGACATATATATGACATATACATGTCTTTCTTCCATAACGTAAACCCAATTGGATTCGAGAATCAATTCATTTTTTTTCAGGAATCCCCAATTATTTTCTCCCTTCCGGTTTCTTTATCATTATTCCAACCGAATACATTCTAAATGGGCTAATGAAATTGAGTAGTGCGAATTATTGCATTGCATAGAAATATCATTATTTGATTGATCTAAGTTCATGCAATTTATTATTTAATTTATTAATATTTTCTTTTGGTTTGGTCAATTGTTGAATAAAATCAACTGTAAAGTCAAATCTTTTCTACTGTTTTTTATTTAATCACACGTTGTAAACATATATCTTATTTATTCAAATTATGATTTGAATAAGAAGATTGGCTGACCGACCAATATAATAGAAGGGCAATATTCGTCGAAAAGGTAGCATGTTAAGTGGACGAAAGGAGAATTTTAGGAAAAAGATCTAAAAGATCTCTTTCCTTTTTTTTTTTACAACTCTCTAATATCGTAATTTTTGATTTTTTTCTTCCTATTGCTTTCTATCGTATATATAGTCTTGTATATTTCTATTCCTTAAGTAAATCATCTTTAGATGCACATACATTGCTTGGTGCTAAGCTAAAAAAAAAGACTATTTCAATGATGTCCCTCCATAGATTCACCTATATAAGCCGC